ATGAAACGATGGTTTTTTTCAACTAATCATAAAGATATTGGTACACTTTATTTTATTTTTGGGGCATGAGCGGGGATAGTTGGTACCTCTCTTAGTTTGATTATTCGAGCGGAGCTTGGACAGCCAGGCAGATTAATTGGAGACGATCAAATTTACAATGTAGTTGTTACAGCACATGCTTTTGTTATGATTTTTTTTATAGTTATACCGATTATGATCGGGGGGTTTGGAAATTGACTTGTTCCTCTTATATTAGGAGCTCCTGATATAGCATTTCCACGGATAAATAATATAAGATTTTGATTATTACCCCCCTCTCTAACCCTTCTGTTAATAAGAGGAATAGTAGAAAGAGGGGTTGGAACTGGCTGGACAGTGTATCCTCCTTTAGCAGCTGCTATTGCTCACGCAGGCGCCTCTGTTGACATAGGAATTTTTTCCCTTCACTTAGCAGGAGTTTCTTCTATTCTAGGTGCAATTAATTTTATGACTACGGTTATTAATATGCGCCCCCGAGGAATAAGGATAGATCGTATGCCACTCTTTGTTTGATCTGTTTTTATTACAGCCATTCTTTTATTGCTATCTTTGCCAGTTCTTGCGGGGGCAATCACAATATTACTAACAGATCGAAATCTTAATACTTCTTTTTTTGATCCTGCTGGAGGAGGAGATCCTGTCTTATACCAACATTTATTTTGATTTTTTGGTCACCCCGAAGTTTATATTTTAATTTTACCTGCCTTTGGTATAATTTCACATATTATTAGACAAGAATCTGGGAAAAAAGAAGCATTTGGTAACTTAGGAATAATTTACGCCATGCTTGCTATTGGTATTTTAGGCTTTGTTGTTTGAGCACATCATATATTTACAGTAGGAATAGATGTAGATACCCGAGCATATTTTACATCTGCCACAATAATTATTGCTGTTCCAACTGGGATTAAAATTTTTAGATGACTTGGAACTTTACATGGAACACAAATTAATTATAGGCCTTCAATGTGCTGGGCACTTGGATTTGTTTTTTTATTTACTGTCGGGGGATTAACAGGAGTTGTATTAGCAAATTCTTCAATTGATATTATTTTACATGACACTTATTATGTTGTTGCTCATTTCCACTATGTTCTATCAATGGGCGCTGTATTTGGTATTTTTGCGGGGTTAGCCCACTGATATCCTTTATTTACTGGACTTGCAATTAATCCTAAATGACTTAAAATACACTTTTTTACAATATTTCTAGGTGTTAATATTACTTTTTTCCCTCAACATTTTTTAGGCCTGAATGGTATACCTCGCCGTTATTCTGATTATCCAGATGCTTACATGCCGTGAAATGTTCTTTCATCTCTCGGATCAATGGTATCTTTAGTCGCTGTGCTGGGGTTTATTATTATTATCTGAGAAAGTTTGGTTTCTTACCGAGTGGTTGTATTTTCAATATATATGCCAACTTCAATCGAGTGAAATCATGCGTATCCGCCTGCGGACCATAGATACATAGAAATTCCAATGCTTTATAATTTCTAAAGTGGCAGATAAATGTGAAAGGCTTAGGACCTTTTAATGGGAAATTTCCCCTTTAGAAAGAAATGGCAACATGAGGACACCTTGGATTTCAAGATAGAGCATCTCCTCTTATAGAACAGTTAATTTTTTTTCATGATCATGCAATAGTTGTTTTAATTCTTATTACAACTTTAGTTGGGTACATGATAGCAAGACTTTTTTTCAACCAATATATTAATCGGTTCTTGCTAGAGAACCAGACTATTGAAGTCATTTGAACGGTATTACCTGCTTTTATTTTAATTTTTATTGCTATGCCTTCTCTCCGGCTTCTCTATCTCTTAGATGAAGTGAATAATCCAAGTGTAACTTTAAAGTCAATTGGACACCAATGATACTGAAGTTATGAGTATTCTGATTTTTTTCAATTTGAGTTTGATTCATATATAATTCCTTCAGAAGAATTAAGAGAAACTGGATTTCGTTTACTAGACGTAGACAATCGCGCCGTTCTTCCTTTTAATACACAAATTCGTGTGTTAGTTAGAGCGGCGGATGTAATTCATTCTTGAACTGTTCCTGCCTTAGGGGTAAAAGTAGATGCCATCCCGGGCCGGCTAAATCAAATCAGTTTTTTAATTAATCGTCCTGGTTTATTTTACGGACAGTGTTCTGAAATTTGTGGGGCAAATCACAGTTTTATGCCTATTGTTGTAGAAAGAGTTTCTGTTGAATCTTTTTTAAGGTGGATAATGTCCTTTAAAGATGCTGAATAGGTAACTCGTTGAGTGACTGAAGTGTTAAGTGTTGGCCTTTTAAGCTAATTATAGTAATTATTACTCTCAATGAATAATGATAAAAAGATAAGCTAAGTCAAAGCTTACGGGCTCATACCCCGTCTATGGGCAAAATAACCCTCTTTTTATATAAATGATATAGTTCTTCGGAAATTAACGCTGATAATGTTAATTATGTAGTATAAAACTACCTATATCTCTTACAGAGAAAAGATCTAAAATAATTTTTTATTTAAACGCAAGGTCTCTGAATTTACTTTTCTGTTTTTAAGCTTTTTTTTATAATAACCTTATTAGTTGGTACTATTCTTTCCGTTTCTTCTTCATCTTGGTTTGGCGCTTGAGTTGGATTAGAATTAAATCTACTCTCTTTTATTCCTATTATAATTAATATAAACGATCAGTATTCTTCTGAGGCAGCTTTAAAATATTTTTTAATTCAAGCATTAGGGTCTTCTCTTGTTATAACTGCTGTTATTCTTATAATATTACATACTAAACAAGTTTATAGGCTTTTAGTTTGTGCACTTGTTCTAAAATTAGGGGCCGCTCCCTTTCATTTTTGATTTCCTGAAGTTGTCAGAGAACTTTCTTGGCCCCAGGCAGCAATTCTTATGACAATTCAAAAAATTGCCCCCCTGTATCTATTATGTTATCTAGCTAGTGAAGTTTTTATCTCTGAATATCTTTATATTTTTGCCATATTTTCTGCTATTTTAGGCGCGCTTGGGGGGTTAAATCAAACCTCTCTTCGTAAAATTATAGCTTTTTCTTCCATTAATCATATGGGATGGTTGTTTGCTTCAGTTCTAATTAGAGAAAGTATAATAATTATTTATTTTTTATTTTATTGTTTAATTTCTCTTTCTGTTGTTTTTATTTTTCATTATTCACAAATATATCATTTCAAACATCTCATAACAAGTGTCACTCCGACTTCTATAAAAGTGTTAATATTTATAAGACTGCTATCTTTAGGGGGGCTCCCCCCTTTTACTGGATTCTTTCCAAAGTGAATAATTATTCAAGAAATAGCAGGAATTGGGAGGATGGTTCCTTTGTTTGTATTACTTGGGGCCTCTTTGATTACTCTTTATTTTTATCTCCGAGTTGCGACTATTTTTTTTACATTAAGTAAAAATAATTTAATAATTTTATTTAAAACAAGAAAGTATTATAATTTGCTTGTATGTTTTTTAGTGTTTATTAATTTTTTCGGACTTTTAACGCCCTCTTTAATAATAATTATTTAGTTTGAGATAATTAGTTAAAATATAACATAAGTTTGTCAGGCTTAAGTTATCCGCAGGGGATATTATCTAATTCCACAAATAGCACCTCTTTTATGGTTAAACTTGATGTTTATATTTTTATTTACTTTCGGCCTTTTTATTATTTTAAATTACTATATTTATACCCCATTAAAAACAGAATTTAACAAAGAAGGAATTATTATCGAGCAAAAACATTGAAAATGATAGCAAGATTATTTTCTATTTTTGAACCAACTTCTTGTTTAATAGATCTTTCTATAAACTGAATTTCTACTTTTTTAGGATTTCTTTTTTTACCTTATTTATACTGAGCAGCACCCTCGCGGTGGTCTGCCTTATGATATAAAATTACTCTTGCTTTATACCAAGAGTTTAAAGTAATTTTAGGACCAAGACAAGGTAGAAGGGCAATTATGTTTGTTTCTCTCTTTTCTTTTATTGTTTTTAATAATTTCTTAGGCCTCTTACCTTATGTCTTTACAAGGTCGAGACACTTAACAATAACTCTAGGTCTTTCACTTCCCCTCTGATTAACTTTTATGATCTACGGCTGAAGAAATCATACTCAACACATGTTTGCTCACTTAGTTCCCCAGGGAACCCCTGGGTTATTAATACCGTTTATAGTTCTAATTGAAAGAATTAGAAATATTATTCGACCGGGAACACTGGCGGTACGGCTTATGGCCAATATAATGGCAGGCCATCTTTTATTGACTCTTCTAGGGGGGACGGGCCCCTCTCTTAGTTACTATCTACTAATTCTCTTATTTATTGCCCAAATTTTACTCTTACTCTTAGAATCAGCGGTTGCTATTATTCAATCATATGTCTTTGCAGTTTTAAGAACTCTATTTGCAAGAGAAATTAACTAATGACATCGTCACATGGACACCATGCTTACCACTTAGTGGATATAAGACCCTGGCCCCTAACAGGGTCTATTAGGGCAATAATATTAACCACTGGCTTAGTTAAATGATTTCATCAGTTTAATATAGATTTACTTATTTTGAGTTTTATTGCAACTATTTTAACAATAATTCAATGATGACGAGATGTAGTCCGAGAGGGGACATATCAAGGACTTCACACAAGAATTGTTGTCGCGGGCTTACGATGAGGAATAATTCTATTTATTGTCTCAGAAGTCTTATTCTTTTTTTCTTTCTTTTGAGCCTTCTTTCACAGAAGTCTTTCTCCTGCTGTAGAAATTGGGATAACATGACCGCCTAAGGGCGTTATTCCTTTTAATCCCTTTCAAATTCCTCTTTTAAATACAATTATTTTATTATCTTCTGGCGCAACTGTTACATGATGCCACCATGCAATTATAGGGGGAAATCATCAACAAGCACTCCAGAGCTTAGTTATTACTGTTTTATTAGGTCTTTATTTCACAGGCCTCCAGGCATTTGAATACATTGAAGCTCCTTTTACAATTGCCGACTCTGTCTTTGGTTCTTGTTTTTTTGTGGCAACAGGTTTTCATGGGCTACATGTAATTATTGGAACAACCTTTTTAGGTGTCTGTTTATACCGTCTATATATATGTCATTTTTCTTCTGGGCATCATTTTGGATTTGAAGCAGCTGCTTGATATTGACACTTTGTTGATGTCGTTTGACTCTTTCTTTATATTTTTATTTATTGATGAGGGGGGTAATAGAATAACGTAATTAGAAAGCGAAATTGTTGCACCTAGTTTCGGCCTAGGCTTTGGTCTTTGTGAGATCTCTAATTTTGATAGAAGCCAAATAGCGGCGTATCACTGTTAATGATAGAATTGAATATTATTTCCTGTCAAGAATGCTCTTATGGTGTAAAAAACACAAAACATTTTCACTGTTTAGTTAAAGAAATTTCTTTTTAGAGCTTACTTTCAGGTAACTTACCTCTTTCGCATCTTCAGCGCGATATTCTACAAATAAATTATAAAAGTAAAGTTTATAAACTAAAAATGCTAAAGTAATAATTAGAAAGGTTTTTATATAAACTTTTCTGGGGTTATTTTGGAAAATTTGATGGTAAGAAGAAGCTTGAACAAAAAAGTGATATATACCTTGGCCCCCTAAAATTTCTGATCATCCTTTATCAATCATATTTGAATAATTAATTCTTGATATAAGTCTTGTTTGTCTTATATTAAAAGTAGATAGGAATGGTATAAATCATATTCTTCCCGCGAATACTGTTATTGGGTATAGACGAAGGGAAGACAGCCTGTGTTGTAAAGACATTAAATTTAATAAATATCCAGTCGCCCCCCCTAAAATACAAATCAATAGTGTTATATTTTTTATAAAAGGAGAAAGACAAATAATATTTGGTTCTGGGAAAATTAATCAAGACAAAATTGCACCGCTTGAAATAGCCCCAAGGCTAAGAGCCATTATCGGGGTTGTAAGAGTATTTTCGTTATCACTAATGTTGCTGAAGCTTCCCAGATTAAAATTTCCAGAAAGAGTAAAAAAGATCAAACGAAAAGTATAGCAAACAGTCAATCTTGTTGCAAAAATATAGAGGAAGAGTCCTACAATATTTAATCACCTCATAAAAGCGATTTCAAGAATAAGATCTTTTGAATAAAATCCAGCCAAAAATGGCATTCCACATAGAGCAAGATTAGCAAGATTTATGCACATAACTGTAAGGGGCATCACTCTGACTATTCTCCCCATGCAACGAATATCTTGGTATTCTTTTGCATTATGGATTATTGCGCCCGCGCACATAAAAAGTAAAGCTTTAAAAAGAGCGTGTGTTAATAGGTGGAAGAAAGCAAGATGATGGAATCCTATTGATAAAATTCTTATTATTACTCCAAGTTGGCTAAGCGTGGAAAGAGCAATGATTTTTTTTAAATCATATTCAAAGTTAGCTCCTAACCCAGATATGAATATAGTTATTGAAGAAATTAAAAATAAAATTGAAAAAGAAGTTGTATCAGAGAGAGCTGGTCTAAATCGAATTAAAAGGTATACTCCGGCAGTCACTAGGGTTGAAGAGTGGACAAGAGCCGAGACAGGAGTAGGAGCAGCTATTGCTGCGGGGAGCCAGGCAGAAAAAGGAATTTGAGCTCTTTTTGTTATTGCAGCTAAAACAATAAGAAGTTTTATTAGAAAAAAATAATCATCTTGTAAATAAAAAACATAAGAAAAAAAGTTTCAACCCCCCATGTTAAATATAAGAGCAATTCTTAATAAAATTGCAACGTCTCCTACCCGATTTGAAAGAATTGTCAATATTCCAGAATTTGCAGATTTTTCATTTTGGTAAAAAATAACTAGCACATAAGAAACAAGCCCAAGCCCGTCTCACCCTAAGAGAATAGTTACTAAATTTGGTGTGACAATTAGAAAAATTATTGAAAGAACAAAGGCTAAAACTAAATATATAAATCGATTAATATTTAAGTCTCCTTCTATATATCTTCCCCTATAGAATAAAACTATTGCAGAAATAAATAAAACAAATCTCATAAATATTAAAGATATCCAATCAAAAATACAAGTTATAACAATTCTCGAAGAAGAAATTGTTAAAAGTTCTCACTCTACAATATAAGAGCTCTCTTTTATTAAGAATAAAACAGAGCCAGTAAAAGAGAATAAAGAAGATAATATTAGAAATACTATTCTAGATAAATTTATTGAAATGTTTCAAAGCATGGTCTAAGACAACAATAGTTGTAACTTTAGTGCCACAAACTAATATTTTAATAAACTACTTAAACACAGATTAATTTTAATGTATTTATTTGTGTAGAGACAAATCGCCATTTAGCCTAAGAATTAGTATTAATTTTTTTGAAAATTGAAATAAAAATTAAAGATACATTGTGCTAATTTATAATTGTGGTCCATGGGCCCTGTTATAAAACATATTAGACAAAAACTAGGTATAATAAGACTACCTTTTAAAATAAGAAAATTTAAGGGAAGTCAGTGTAACCCTAATACTAAATATTCTCGAACTTTACCTGAACAGCAAGAATTGACTGTTCTAGAATATGTTCCATGTTGTCTTAGAGAATAAAGGTATAGGGTGTACGCTGCCCTAAAAAAAGATAATAAGCAGATTCCTAATATTAAATTCTTGCTTCATCCAACTAGTCTTATAATTAAATTAATTTCTCCTAATAAATTGATAGAAGGCGGGGCGGCCATATTCCCGATTCTAAGTAAAAATCATCAAAGAGCTATTCTTGGTATAAAATTTAAAAGTCCTTTATTTACTAAAAGACTTCGTCTACCAGTTCGCTCATAAACTATATTGGCCATACAGAATAATCCCGAAGAACAAAGGCCATGCCCAACCATAATAACAGTTGCACCATTTACTCCTCACCAGGTGTTAGTCAATAATCCTCCTAGCACAAGTCTTATATGAGCAACAGAAGAATATGCAATAAGAGATTTTATATCTACCTGTCGGAGGCAAATAACACTTACAAAAAAACCACCTACAATTCTTATGCTAATTCAAAGCCACCTAATATTTTTATTTATCTCTGAAAAAATTGGTAAAATGCGGATTAGGCCATAGCCCCCAAGTTTAAGTAAAATTCCTGCCAAAATTATTGAACCTGCAACCGGGGCCTCTACGTGCGCCTTAGGGAGCCAAAGATGAAAAAAATATATTGGTAATTTTACAATAAAAGCCATAATAGAGCTGATAAACCAAATTATAGAAATAAAATTAACCCCAGAGATATTATATTCCCTAGAAATAGACAAGGTTCCACATGTTTTATACATGAATAATAAAGAGACTAGAAGAGGAAGTGAAGCGAATAAAGTATAAAATAATATATAAACACCAGCTTGGATCCGTTCAGGCTGATATCCTCATCCTAAAATTAAAATTAAAGTGGGAACTAAAGAAGCCTCAAAAGCAATATAAAAAAACAAATAATCAGTTGCGCTAAAAGTTAACACTAAAAAAAATAGTAGTAAAAGATTTGTTATTAAAAAAAAAGATGGGAAGTTAAATCTTATTTTGACCTGGGTCCTTGAAATTACAATCAAAGCTATAATCCAAATTCTCAATAGTACTAAAATAAATCTTAAATGATCTATTCCCAGTCTGAGCCCAAGTCTAAAGATTTTAAAATCGTGATTACAGAGGAGGGCAGTAATAAAAAAAGTAAATAAAAGCCCTGTTTGCACTAAAGCTCAGCTCTCGACAAAGTATATCAAAGTTATTAATATAAAGATAAATTTTAACATTCTATTCTTGTGAAAGCATTAAAGTAATCGTTGCCGTGAGAGCGAACAATAGAAACTAATAGAGCAAGCCCTAAAGCCCCCTCGCAAGCAGCAAGAGTTAAAAAGAACAAAGTAAAATAAGTCTCTTGGCCCACTAGAGAAAGAAAACACACTATTAAAAGAAAAATCCTAAGTATAGTAAATTCTAAGCTTAAAAGGCTATTTAACAGGTGTTTTCGATAAGAAATAAACCTTCAAATTCCGCTTAAAATTATAAAAAAAGAGACACATAATAAAAGGTTGTTTAAAATTATCATTAGTTTTAATAGTTTAATAAAAAACTCTGGTCTTGTAAATCAGGAATGAAAAAAATTTTTCTTAAAGCACCAAATTTTGGTATGTTACTTTATTCAGTGCCTATTGTTTTAATATTTTCTCTACTGTTTATATTTTTAACCCATCCTTTAGCAGTCGGGCTTGTTTTATTACTTCAAACTATCTTGGTTTCTGTCTTAGCGGGGCTGTTTAGAAGAAGATACTGATTCTCTTATATTTTATTTTTAATTTTTTTAGGGGGGATACTTGTTTTATTTATTTATGTTGCTTCTCTTGCATCTAATGAGCAATTTAAGGCAGATAAAAAATTTATTTTATTTTTTGGTTTAACAGTGGGGACTGTCCCAATATTTATTTTCCTCGACCCTCTCCTATTAAGTAGAGATATTAATTTTTTAGGGGCAACTATTAGAAAATATGAACACAATATTAACTTAAGAAGAATAATAACAAGTATTATTTATGATTTGCCTACCGCAGCGTTTACATTATTTATTGTTAGATATTTATTATTAACTTTATTTGTCGTTGTTAATCTCATAATTAGATCAAATCTTCCTATTCGAAGTAAAATTTATGACAACACCAATACGAAAAATACACCCGTTATTAAAAATTGCTAACGGGGCACTAGTTGATATGCCAATTCCTGCTAATATTTCAATTTTTTGGAATTTTGGGTCTTTGCTTGGCCTTTGTTTGATAACTCAACTTATTACGGGTCTTTTTTTAGCAATACATTATACAGCAAGAGTTGATCTTGCCTTTTCTAGGGTGGCCCATATTTGTCGAGATGTAAATTATGGTTGACTTTTACGAACTTTACATGCTAATGGCGCTTCTTTCTTTTTTATCTGCCTATATCTTCATATTGGGCGGGGCATTTATTACGGGTCCTATATAATATTTCATGCATGAATAGTTGGGGTAGTAATGTTATTTTTAACAATGGCAACTGCCTTTTTAGGTTATGTATTACCTTGGGGCCAAATATCTTTTTGGGGGGCGACTGTAATTACAAATTTATTTTCGGCGGTGCCATACGTTGGAACAGATCTTGTTCAATGAATTTGAGGGGGATTCGCAGTTGAAAATGCAACTCTTACTCGATTTTTTACTTTTCATTTTTTATTTCCATTTATTATTGCTGCAAGAAGAATAGTACATATTTTATTTCTACATCAATCTGGCGCAAATAATCCTCTGGGAGTGCCAAGACATACCGATAAAGTTCCCTTTCACCCTTACTTTACATTTAAAGATATTGTTGGCTTTGTTGTTATTCTAGTTTCTTTAGTTATTTTAACTCTTTTATCTCCCTATCTTCTTGGAGACCCAGATAATTTTATCCCGGCGAATCCCCTTGTAACTCCTGCACATATTCAGCCAGAGTGATATTTTTTATTTGCATATGCTATTTTGCGGTCGATTCCCAATAAGCTAGGCGGTGTAATTGCGCTAGTTCTTTCAGTAGCGATTTTAGCTATTTTACCTTTTACTCATGCAGCAAAATTTCGAAGAATAACCTTTTACCCATTAAATCAAATTTTATTTTGATTTATGGTGTCAGTAGTTATTCTATTAACTTGAATTGGTGCTCGACCTGTCGAAGACCCATATGTTATTACAGGCCAAATCTTAACAATTTTATATTTTATGTTTTACCTCCTTGCTCCTTTGATTGCAATGTGGTGAGATAACCTTTTAAGATAGGTTGCTTAGTTTAAAAAAAATAAGTGTTTTGAAAGCATTTGATAAGAATTTTTTCTTAGTAATCATATCAGAGAAAGAAATTATCTTTCTATCTTTAATTCCCAAAACTAAAATTTTTTTTAAACTATTCTCTGAGACTAAACTAAGAGGGAAAAACAAAATAGTTTTACCCCCATAAAAAAAATTAAATAATTTAAAGAAACAGGTAAAAAGCTTTTTCAGGCTAAATATATTAATTTATCATATCGAAGACGAGGCAAAGTACCCCGAACTCAAATGAAAACAAAAGCAATTCCTACCAACTTAAGATAGAAAAATAATCTACAAGGATCTGCGCCAATAAAAATTAATGTAAAGAGAGCTCTTATAAATAAAATTCTAGAATATTCCGCCATAAAAATTAAAGCAAATCCTCCTGCACTATATTCTGTATTAAACCCGGACACAAGTTCAGACTCTCCTTCTGCAAAATCAAATGGAGTTCGATTTGTTTCTGCCAAACAAGAAGCAAGCCAAGCAAGCCTAAGCGGCATAGTAAATCAGATCAGTCACAGCCTCTCTTGATATTTTGTGAAAAGGGCTAAATCAAAGCCCCCTACCAAGAAGATAAACCTTAGTAAAATAAGAGCTAATCTTACCTCATAAGAAATAGTCTGAGCTACAGCTCGGAGTCTTCCCAGTATTGAATATTTACAATTAGAAGCTCACCCCGCTCTTATAACAGGATACACCCCAAGCCTTAAACAACATAAAAAAAATAAAACACTTATATTAAAATTTAAAAGCCCTGTCTGATAGGGAAGAACAGCTCACACTAAGAGAGAAATAAAAAGACTAAAAACAGGAGAAAAATAATAAGGAAGAAAATTAGATATTATGGGAGTTGTTTGTTCTTTTGTAAAGAGTTTAACAGCATCAGCGAAAGGCTGAAGTAAACCAAGGGCCCCTACAATATTAGGTCCCTTGCGAATTTGAATATACCCAAGAACTTTCCGCTCAAGTAAAGTTAAAAAAGCAACACCGACTAAGACACAAATAATTAAAACAATGTAATTTAGTAAAACAATAACAAACACAAAATAGTTAGCTAAAAACTATTTTTTTACCCTTCTTTTATTTTTCTCATAAGAAAATACCTCTTTCCGGCCGAAGTAAATAATATAATTCTCTTTTATAAAACTATTTTAATAACTTAATCCTTTCGTACTAAAGTTATTTAATTTATTTGAGAGATAGAAACCGACCTGGCTTACGCCGGTCTGAACTCAAATCATGTAAAATTTTAAAAGTCGAACAGACTTTCTCCTGTAGCGGCTGCACCACAGAGAAATTTTAATTCAACATCGAGGTCGCAAACTCTCCTTTCGATAGGAACTCTCAAGGAAAATAACGCTGTTATCCCTAAAGTAACTTAATCTTTTAATCTTTATATAGGATCTTTACTTTAAACAAAAAAAATTGTATTTGACTTAAAACAGATAATTTTTCTATATTTTTGTCGCCCCAACAAAATACAAAAAATTTGACACTTTTTTTAAATATAAATTGAAAGTTCAAATTTAATTGGTATTAAGATTTATAGGGTCTTATCGTCTTCTCAATATATTTAGGCCTTTTCACCTAAAAGTTAATTTCAAGTTTTCAATCGAGACAGTTTTTCTCTCGTCCAACCCTTCATACAAGCCTTCAATTAAAAGACTAATGATTATGCTACCTTCGCACGGTCAGAGATACCGCGGCCCTTTAATAATTCAGTGGGCAGGCCAGACTCCCTATATCTTCAAGGAGACATGTTTTTGTTAAACAGGCGGAGATTTTTTTGCCGAGTTCCTTAATTAAATCTTAAATAAACTTATATTTTTTATAAAATAAATTTAGCTTTTTTTATAAGATATTTTACTAATGATTTCAAAATAAATAAGCATTTATTATTTTAATTTAATTTCTAATAAAATAAATAAAAACTAAAAAAATATTAATATCTAGTTTTTATTAGTTAAAACACTAAAATAAGTTGACTACTTTTAAGCCTACTTCTAGATAAAAAGAATAAATAAGTTTTATATTAAAAACATTATTGAAAATTGAGCTCTACCCCAATTTTCTTAGTCATTGTGGTAATTACTACGCAATGCCTGAATTAAATTCATTTCAAAGAAAACCAGATATAAAAACTCGCTTGATATTTCACCTCTAAGATAAAATTATTAATTTTTTTGAGACAAAAACTATTATTTTAACTTAACTATTTTTTTTTCGGGATTAATTAAATATTAATTAAATTTTGGAATCTCATAATACACAAGGCACAGGAAATAATCCTTACTTTTTTTTGACTTTTAATATTTCACTTTCCTTCACAGTACTCTTTACTATCACATTTGTTAAATTTTAATAAAATTTACTTTTTTTATAAATAAAAAATGATTTTTCTTAAAATATTACCTTAAAATAAACAAAAATAAGATCTAACCTCAGGATAAACTGATTTGCACAGAAACTCTTTTCGGTGTAAGCGAAACGCTTGTTTAAGCTCTATCCCGCATAATTCTAGGCACACTTTCCAGTATGCCTACTATGTTACGACTTATCTTGTCTTTCTTCAACAAGAGCGACGGGCGATATGTACATGACTTAGTGCTAGATTCAAGATTTCTTATTGAAATATTTTTACTTTTAAGTCCCCCTTCTAATACTAATTTCATAATAATATCCGTTTTAAAGATATTTTATTGTAACCCATTTTGACCTTTTTATATGCTGCACCTTGATCTAATATCTTAAAAATTATTTATTGTAATAACTTATTTTTTAAAAGTTATCTTAATGACGGTATACAAACGACAGAAAAAGGTAAGATACTGCGTGGTTTATCGTTTAAAAAACAGGTTCCCCTAATAAGACTAAGTCACCGCCAAATTCTTTGAGTTTAAAGCTTATAACTATTAATAATCAGACATTATAGTAATTTGAAATAAATATAGTAGGGTATCTAATCCTAGTTTATCTTTTAATTTTATTAGTTTAACAAACAGAATTATCTAGCTTAGTTATTTCTTAAAGCTTAATTTCACCTTTTTTAAAAATAAATAAGATATTAAGATAGCTGTAAACTACTCGGGCCAATTTTTATTTATTCTCTCTCCAAGTATAACCGCGACTGCTGGCACAAAATTTTGCCAGAGAAAAATTAGATTACTTCTTCTAGCACTAACTAATTAGAAATATCACACACTGAGATAAGAAAAACGATGATTTTTAATCGAGATCGTTCTAGAACAATAATTTTTTCATGTGTTATCATCTAAACAACAAAAAAAATAAGCAAGAATCAAACTTTACTAAAAATTTTAAGCCCTAATTTTTCAAGGCACCCCTCCCCATCTTAATTTTTTTTTCTCAAAGTATTCGCGAGAGAAATCGTTTTTGCCCGGGGAAAAATCACCTTGTTATATGTATACATATGGTAAACCCCTTATGTACCAAATTTCCAACTCTACGAGTCTATATAGAGCGAAAGCAACACCTCACCAGTCGACTAACTTTCTAGCAAGTTCTCTATAAATCAACATTGACATATCTTAGGTAATAATTATTAAAGTGTCAACTACTAAAACTCCTTATCCACTAAGGTAGAACACGACTCTTACATACAGCCTCTTAAGATACGGTCATATCTCTATGGAACAGGCGTGAGCCTCAGCCGGGACCCCGCCTCACAGGCTCCCGAGGGCTAGTGAATGCGAGGCCCCGGAGGCCCACGAGGGGATCGCACTCATGCTCTTATAATTCATAAATGATGTCTAATAAAGCTTCTCACGTTATAGACAATCATTATCATGTAATGTTTATAATATGTTTATTATCCTCCCCCCCCCTTCTCTATGTATACCATTAGGAGATTGGAAATAAATTTTTATTTATTGAAATTTAGCRAAACCCTCCCGTAATAAATTTGGGGCCAACGTATTAAGCCTAAGAAATTTAGGACTAAAAAAAAAATTAGATTAAATATAAAAAAAATGCAAAAAATAAAAACGTTGTTTCAAAGCCCCCCCCGAAAAATTTTTTAGTCCGGGAAGAATCCATATGCACCACATTGAAATTTTCAGGGAATCTTAGAAATAAACATGTGTATAAAAGTAAGACAAACTAAGACCATTGGACCGAGAGTTATTACGGGAGGGTTTTGCTAAATTTCAATAAATAAAAATTTATTTCCAATCTCCTAATGGTATACATAGAGAAGGGGGGGGGAGGATAATAAACATATTATAAACATTACATGATAATGATTGTCTATAACGTGAGAAGCTTTATTAGACATCATTTATGAATTATAAGAGCATGAGTGCGATCCCCTCGTGGGCCTCCGGGGCCTCGCATTCACTAGCCCTCGGGAGCCTGTGAGGCGGGGTCCCGGCTGAGGCTCACGCCTGTTCCATAGAGATATGACCGTATCTTAAGAGGCTGTATGTAAGAGTCGTGTTCTACCTTAGTGGATAAGGAGTTTTAGTAGTTGACACTTTAATAATTATTACCTAAGATATGTCAATGTTGATTTATAGAGAACTTGCTAGAAAGTTAGTCGACTGGTGAGGTGTTGCTTTCGCTCTATATAGACTCGTAGAGTTGGAAATTTGGTACATAAGGGGTTTACCATATGTATACATATAACAAGGTGATTTTTCCCCGGGCAAAAACGATTTCTCTCGCGAATACTTTGAGAAAAAAAAATTAAGATGGGGAGGGGTGCCTTGAAAAATTAGGGCTTAAAATTTTTAGTAAAGTTTGATTTAAGAGTAAAGGCATGCTCGCTAATTATTTTGTAATTTATTTAGGAGATAAACGGAATTTAACCGCTTAAGATAAAAGTTAGAAGCTTTCTCTTTGTCATAATCTCCCAAGCCAATCCTAAGGGATATCCTGTGAGTGCAAATCAAAAATTTTATTTAAACTATGGCCTAAAATACTAAGCTCACTCAAGGGCTCCTTCCTTTCACTCGTAGTATAAACCAAATAATAAAATTATAATGAAAAGTGTGCCAACTAAAGACCATGAGAAAATATTTGTAATCTCCAAGATATAAGCAATCGGTAAAATTAGTGTAATTTCTACATCAAAAATTATAAAAATAACAGCAATTAAAAAAAAACGAAGTGAAAAAGGAAGTCGAGCGGAATTTTTAGGGTCAAATCCGCATTCATAGGGAGAATTTTTTTCTCGATCTGCAATTGTTTTTTTTGCTAAAAAAGAAGCTAAAATTATAACAATAGCACTGATGGTTAGGGTTAGGCACACAATCGAAGACAAAAGAATCAATATTCACTCTAGACTTGTCTAGTCATTATGATTGGAAGTCATATATACTTGATATATTAAGTGAATTTTCCATGGGAAATTGAAAATTCCATTATAAGAGCTTAAATCTTATGCATTTATCTGCCACCTTGGAAATGAAATGACCGAAAGTTGAAGGTATTAGACTGTAAATCTAACTGTGAATTAAATAATTCTTTCATTATTTTAGGGCAGGGTTTAAAAGAATTTTACTTTTTTTTTAAGCTTTGAAGGCTTATAGTTTTATTAACTTAAAACCCTATATGGTTAGGAATTTCACCTATCTTAGAAGATCAAAACTTCTTGTGCTTATACACCAACATATAAATTAATTAAATCTCAGTGAATATTTCACATTTTTAGATTTGCAGTCTAACGTCTTAAGTTTCCACTATGAGATTAC